CCAGACCAGAATAGAAGAGCTTGCCCCACCCATGAGTCAATATTTCATAGTAGCCTCATTAGACCATACATCTTACATCTTTCTTGGTATATCCAGATAATAGAATAGTCCGGAGCATAAACTGAAACATTCTGGAGCTACAAAGATAGTTATGAAATCGTTAGCACCGAATGAGTTGATAAACGAATCCCTATATGAGCGAAATGAGTTTCACGATTCGTTTATCAACTCATTTGAGTCTTTTGAAACGAATCCTTATATGCTTATATGTGAAACTCATTCGGTCCTAAAGGGAGATTACTTGCTATATCCCCGCGTCCTTCTCCTAAACCACCTGAACCACTCTGTGCTGGTAGAGACACTCTTGAGAAGAAGCATAGAAGAGCGGACTGAAATGCTACCCGTGGATTTTGAGCTAAGTTGGATGGATCCAATAATAGACTCTCCGCGGGAAAAGAAGCTACCAGAAGAAAAAAATGAGGCACAAAGGGTCGCCTACAGGGCGGCAAGGCTCATGGGAGATGTGCTCTACAAGAGGTCATTCAGCCTTCCATATCTCCAATGCCTACGCCCAAGCGAGGCAGATTACGTGCTCAAGGAAGTCCACGAATGGATATGTGGGAATCATCTCGGAGGACTAATAAGGAAAAATACCTTCACGAAAGGATAAACAGAGTATCGCGGGGAAGCTGAGATGGCCGTGGGGGAGGGAGCTCATGTTCAAGCAGGGGTTTCTACGCCCGCCCAGTCTTGGCCTGAGAAGCTGAGTTGTCGGTTCGACGATCCACTCGGCCGGTTTGAATCGGACTCGGGGCCTCTCTTGCGCTGAAGCAGCCACATCTCGTTTGGCTGTCCTACTCTCGTCCCCCCCGAGACCGGAATGGGTCGGAAAGAAACCGGCCTTTGAAGATCACCCACTTTATCAATGCACGATGTTGGAATACCTCTTCCCACTGGGATTTCAATCTGAACTCTGGCCTCAAGAAGATCATCCAGGTTTAATGTTTCTTCATCAATAGCTACCAGGGAAAAAAAGCTTGACACCACCTCGCTTCAGGAAGTGGAATCCCAACAGTGAACAGGCAGACCGCTGATACCAATCCATTGTCTGAGAGTCTCCAGGGGAACGGTGGCGAAATCCGGCCACCACTCCAGAAGCTGAACTGTAGTACGGCTCACATGAACTCCTGAGACAAAGCTCGGCGAGCAAGATCCCTAGAAGGGAAAGCAATGAGGAAGAAGTTGCCAGGCAACATCCTGATCCCAATTGGCATCCCAGTACAAACGGAGAGCATCCAAGACTTCCAACTATTCGACCATGTCACATAACGGTTCCGCTATCAGGCGGGACCCCAGACATAAGAGTGCACTAAATCAAAAAGAGAAGCAGAAAGAGACGTACTAGAGAGATAAGGTAGGGCCGTTTTTCCGGCCATACATGGAGACAACTCCGACACAGGGACACCACTACGAACTAAAGTACTCAAACGATCACGAGACAGATGACCAAGCACAAATCCAGATGCAGAGGCGAGAGCCGCGGATAAAGCTGCGGATCCCATTGCTGTTGACCCAGAAGCGAAGCCCATTGATTCAGTGGTTTACCTTGACTCAGTTGATGCAGTGAAAGCACCCGTTGATCCAGTTGCCCGAGCTAATGAACTTGACCCAATAGATCTATTAGAAGCAACAGAGTAATAGGTGGAAGCAGATCTAGTGCTAGCAGGTCGAGGAATTCAAATGTCCAGATTCATATCTAAAAAAAAGTCATGTAGGTGCGGTCGAGCGGAAAAAGCCCAAGAGCTCCCCGCGTGGGGACCACCTACACAGGCATACAGCTGCGCACCAGACGGGTTAACAAAGAGCGCCTGTACACAACATAACAAAGCTTCACCTCCGTCTCAATAGACGGGCAGTTCCATATCGAAATCGATAGCCGGGGAAGGGTACGAGAAGTCATCATATAGAGGACCATGCCCAGCAGCATCACGCCACCTATAGTCGAGGAAGAAGTGACTCGTAGCTCGATGCCAAGTTGAACTATTGTCTCTGGTAATATGCATGGGTAATGAGTGAAAGCACTCAATCTAGGCCATGATAAAGCAGGCGCAATCTACCAACCACGTAGACCCCTTCGAAAATGAAAATGCGGTAGGATTGGGACGAATCAATCCCATGTCCTTGTAAACCCCTAGTGAACCGATAGGTGGGAGCAGAGCAACCTTCGGAACGGGCTCAAGAGCGTCAATCAGACTTAGGAATAAAGGAAAGCAGTTATTGGAATTCCATTCATGTCGGTACTAGATTCATAGATAGGAGTGCTCCGTCAACGTCCCAATTGTCATGATTGCGGACAAGTTTCCGCCTTGTATCCGGGGACGTGACCCTTCCTTACAGGGACACTCACTTTTCAAGTAAGCTTCCTGAGCTCGAGTAAAAGCGTATTATTTCGACATTGATTTCAGGGGGCTGCATTAGGAAACGAGTTTTCCGTAATTATATTATAGAAAAAAAAGATCCTCTTCTCCGTCTTAGAACCTTTCAATATAAGAAAAAAAGGTGGGGACTCCTAATTCCAATGTTTGCTATTGAGGAGCTTTAGAGTAGAGGGCACGGACTGGGGTTTCAACCAGGGTCGCAACTAGGATAGCCTCCTCAACCGGACCCGAAGGACCCGGAAGATCGTTAGACTTAGGTTTACACGGACCTCCATGTTTACCTACGAGCTTCCGTTGCGTTTCCGGCGAACCAGCTTTACGACCGGCTTCCAATAGCGGGTCAGACTAATCTCTCCGATTTCAATGCAAGTTTCCTCTCGTTTTAAGAAATATTTTCCGTATCTTCCCGCTCCTCACCAATGCTATCTCTTATAGCTGAGTATAGATATCCGATACCTGATAGAGGGAGCTAACCTATCTATCAGCGAGGCAGTCCAGTTCTTTCTTCGGAGATGGGATGAGGGACTGGAGCGGGTAAGGGCTCCTTTCCAAAACGGGTCTTCTCTGCCATGGAACCCGATGCCGCATGACCAGAATGTTGTAGATCAATAACAGGGCCTGTCATTCAATTTGTCCCCACAATATCAGCAATGCTGTAATCTGCATCTCCCTTAGTCTTTTCACTTCCACCTAGGATAGTAAGAGGTTTAGGATCAAGCCCAACCTCCGCTATGGTCTCCCTGCACACTATAGACTGTTCTCGATGAGCCGCAACCTCAGCATCAAAGAGGTTCTCACTCCCTTCCAACAAAGTGCAGCTCGTCATATATAGGGTAAGAACCTCCAGTAGAGACTGGTACGATTCAATTCAACATTTTCTTCGTTCGGGTTTGATTGTGTCGTAGCTCTATAATTCGGATTAGGTTTATCGTTGGAGGAACTGCATTGCGGATATTGACCCCAAAAAAGAAAGGGTAGGTACAGCTAGTCCGTGAACAGCCAACCGTCGTACTGTTCAAATTGGATAGGTTCGATCTAAGCTTACTAATCCTAAAAGGATCTACTAAATGAATCGAGTTGTGCCAAAGAATCAAAACGGCCGGTTATTAATGGAATTCCTTGTCGGCTCTCTGTAAAATACTCGTTTGGCCGAGGGCCCCCAAACCTATACTAGAAAAGGAAGCTAAACCCGTGCTGACGAATAACCCCCTTAATTCGTCGAGTAAATAGGGAAGGTATAGGTTTTTGTTATGAATGACCCAGTATCGAATAATATCAGCAAAAGAACGTTTTCCCGTGCTTCCAGACATGCTCTTCTCCTCATATCCCTTTCTTCAGTTGGTTCGGGAAGCTTTGGCATCGGAACGCATTACGATAGCTAGGCCGGGCGGGGCATGGAACCCTTTCATAAGGCGAAGCGAGCTTTGATTACGCGAACCAAGGCCTTTGCAATAGGCCCACCCAGTGATTGGTAATAGCCAAGGGAAGAAAGACCCTATTTCGACAGAACGATCGGAAGTAGTGGTTTGATTGAATCGCTTGCATGGCAGGGTAAGGCAAGCCCTTTGGAGACAAGAAAAAAGATTCCATAAGATTGGGTCGGGCAGGGAACCCCTGAATGGGGGCGGTGTAGCGGGAAGGTATGAGATGAACCAATCCTATTCAAGTGGCAGCGCTGATGTTTGATTGAATCGCGGGTGTGCTTTCCCATTCCTATCTAGGCGTGAGAGAATACTTTCATCAACCTTGGCATTATGGAGAAAACAAACATTACTCCACAAGGGAATCTACTAATCTTTGGTCAAGCCTAGGTCCGGTCAGTAAGGCTGGTTTATGGGTTGTCTTTTCTTTGGTTTGAAAAGACGCATCATTGCAGAACCGAATAGATTTCTTTCTCTTGGACGGGCTTAAGGCTCTTAGCCCTTTGTTTACGACCTCCTAACAACATAGCACCGATACGATCTCCCACTGTGAAGTAGGAGGTTGTCACCGACAGAGCGCAATTAGACCACAACTGAAAGAGAAGGACTTTCCATGGTACATTCTGTACAGAAGTTTCGGCGTTAGCTATTAGATTAGGCACAAAAGAGTCTATGTGGACCACCAGGCCTTGCAAAAGCGGGGGTACTACTGGCCGGGCATGCTTTGCTTGGCTTAAAAAAATCATATTGAAAACGTTCCTAACCCAACCCCTTCCTTCGTAGAGCTGTGTATTGTAAGTGATCCGAACCTGCCCGGAGCGAGCCTCCCATAGAGGCAAGTTAAGTTGGTGAGCCGTATGATGGGCAACTATCTCCTGCGGTTCGGAGAGGACTCAGCTGTTCGTTAGTACCCCCTTGGTTTCAGGGTGGGCTCTTTCACTCTATTTTATTATATACGCTTAGCGAAAAGAATGTTTTTTGATACACCTAGGACATGGATTCTATATGAACCAATGGATCGTAACAAGTCGTTACTACTAGCAATGACTTCCTCTTTCATTACTTCATTCTTTCTATATCCCTCTCCCTTGTTCTCAGTTCATATCTTTAAGTTCGATCATTGACAAGGTTCAAAGAAATTGATAAAGAATCGATTTCAAACCACAATGCTAGCAGATGGCGGGCCTCCGCTTTTCTTTTCCAAGAGAAGCCAATTTTAGTGAAGTTTTCTCCTGTTTCTTAGCCAGAACATGAGGTCGACATAGAAAGATGACCTTCGTTGGACCTTAAACTGCAGTTTTTCAGCGCCTCTTCAAGAGGATACGAAGATAGCCCAGAATCTCAGAATGTTAAGGGTCTTTCCTGGCCTTTTCTAAAGCCAAGCATTGAGAGGTAAGATTGAAACCTTTAGCCTTTATTCGGCTAAGGGAGTTACCTTTAGACTTCTGACTAGCTAAAGGAAGGGAACGTAGAAGAAGGGTTTCAAACCTCGGTCGGAGGCCTTGTTCTTCCTTCGTAGTAGCAACTCTCAAGTAAATGCTGTTCATGAGGAGTCGTTGCACCAGTACAAGCAAAATGTGAGTGAACTCAAAACCCCTATGGAGACTCTCTTTATCTCTTTAAGATCCTATACCGTGTAGGGTATGTCCAACCATAACTTTACGAAGAGCAATCTAAAGTAACTAGTTATGAAAAAGATGAATCATGTGAGTTTCATCAAGGAGCAAAAGGTCATTCCATCCGAGATTGCGAAGATTTCAAAATGAAGGTTCAGAGCTTGATGGATGCGAAGTGAATTATGATCGGCAGTCATGAAGAAAAACAAAGCTCCCAGATAAGTGTGCTAACCAAAGAACCCGCCCTTCCAAAAGATTGAGTGGTCTGCGCATAACACCTCCTGACGGGGCATCCCCTCCATCCCCGTTCGTTGGTCCTTCCAAGGCGCAGCATTGTCCACTGGGGAAATGATGGGAGACCTGTTCCACGTCTTAGCTTCGACCTCCCAGTCACAGCACAGACATGCCTGACTGAGAAACAACCAACAGCCTTGTTCCGAGAGTCTAAAGAACCCCCTCTAACAAAACAAAGTAGCAAGAAGGATGACTCTCGAAGGCTTGGTCCTTATACCGAAACAAGGTCCCAGATCAATTTGCTGAAGCCGAAGGCCAATGAGGAAAGGTCCTTGACTTTGCTTGAAGCGGGAAAGAAAGTATACTATGAATAAGAGCTCTTCCTAACAAATCGAAAGCTAGAGCTATTAGTCTACAATAGGGCTTTCAGTGATATCTCACTTGCTTTCAAATGCGATATTAGCTCTGCTAGCTTTCATATCGACTAAACTTAAATGAATTCAATCGCCTTATAGCTCACTTTGTTCCCTTACTTATTATATGACTTATATGACTCCAATCCTAGAGCTTCGCCTTTTCCCTCTCTACTCCCACGCTAAAAGGGAAGTCCCGAAGGCGCATCTCTTCCGATACTCTTGTTGAGTAAGATGTTCTTCTTGCCTCTCTAGAGCAGTAGGAATTGTCTAATCTACTAATCTAAAGGGCTACCCGCTTTGAATCTCTTGGAGTAATAAGGGCAATAGGTCTTTCTTGGAAAAGATCCTTCTTACTTCGCTCTCCAGATCGTAAGCAAGGATTTCTGATGCGCGGAGGGGCCCTAGCCTTAACCGATTTCTCCGAAGAAGGACGAACTGGTTACAGCTATCCACTAACCTCTCGAAGATTGGCTTTGTGTTCAAGTCAGCCTTTCCGAAAGGTCGATAGCACCAGAGATTATGGTTCGCCAGTGGCAAGATTTTGACAGATATTATGTAGCTGATGCGTCGAGGACCTTCGCAAGAAAGATAGATATAGGATATCATGTCCGTAAAGGACTCAAAAAGCCAAAAGGAAGATATGAGAGAGGCCGTGGATAGGCCGAAAGGCTAGCAGCTCTAGCAGGAGCTGCAAAGAGGAAATTGAAGAACAGCAAGAAAGAAGGCTAGTTTATTCATAATTCATAGGGTCCTTTTCTATCGAGTAGTCACTCTTGGCCTCTTTCTGCCCTGACTCGGAACCCCATGGTCAATCTTTCCCTGGCTTGAGAGGTTTCAGGTTAAGCAGGGGATCTTCACTCAAATGCTTTCATTCCTTCAGCTTGGGCTCATTTCCTTTCTTTCTATTAGTGTAAGAGTCTTTCTATACGCTATTCAAAGCATCTCTCAAGGTTCAATCGAATAAAGTTTTCACATGCCTCTTAGTGAAGTTTTTTCTCGTCTTCCCTGAAAACCCAAGGAAAGGCTTCCAGATGAGATACGGTTCTTAAGTGCTTCCATAGCTCCCTGCTACGCCGGTTGTTTAGTAGGTTCCGCCTCTCCAACGACTTTCATTTTGTCTATCGTCCCAGCACTCCCAACGGCTGCCCCTTGGTCGGCAACCGCCTGTTGTTCATTCAATTGTCACTACTAAAACGTTCCCGTGATACGAAAACCACCTCATCAAAGAGTGAGACTAGGCATTCGGCTAGCTCTTGCTACGGAATCCACTTAAAGTCCCTAGTCTCCCACGACCTGACTGATAACCAATTTCGAGTCCCTCCTTTTCTTTTATAAGCCTGATTCCTCGTAGAGTCACCGTCTTCTTTTCTTTATTGTAGTCTAGTGGAAAGGAGGGAAACCCTTTTGAATAAGCCGTTTATGCGCTGTTCCCATCTACCTTTCTTAGTGTGATTTCGCGATGATCATCAGTGGAGCTGGTTCTGCTTCAAGATCATTGGTCTCAGGGTAAGTAGGTGAGTGATCCGTGGAAGGGTTTGACGGTAACCGTTGGCTAAGAGCCCGCTGCAGCCCGAAGCCGACAAGCAATAGGGGCCTAGAACCAAAGGAGAGAAAGTAGACGTATCTGCAAAAGATAAGCAAAACCGGCGCAGAAAAAGACGCATGCGCTTCTCAATTATACTATATAACTATATAATATAGAATTGCCCCGCCATCAAAAGAATAAGAATCCGTTGTTCCATAATCTCCCGAAGAAGCTAAATCCTCATCTTCATCTGCGGATACAGGCGGACGCATATGAATCTACATTTGAATACCCATCTCCAGTCGAATCCGCTTCATAAAAGGGGATACCCTTCTCCTAGAGTTTTGGAAACAAATGAACGAGGACCCTCCCGCCGACACGAACTCCGAAGCAAAAGCATAGGCTTCAGACGTTTCTAGGGCTTGAGTTCCTTTTCAAAATGCAAGGGGCGTGTACTTTCTACTTATTACTACTTATTTACTACTTATTAGTTTATTAGTCTCGTTATAACCTTACTCTCGCGTCTGGGTCTAGAACCTTTGGACTATCGGTTGAGCCTCTTGCTAAAGGCCATCTCTATCTACTGATCGAAGCCATGAGGAATTACTTGATTGATAGTACCCCTTTCCACTCACGGGATAGATAGAGGCTGGAAGCCTACCGTTTCATACTTCTATTATAGGCAGTTAACCAACCCCTTCTACGAAGAACCTATTGGCAAGGTTGATGGGTAAGTTGCGAAACAGTATTCACCACGCTCGCCATATCGAGGGCCGGATAAGGCATTCGGGGCAGGCTATTGGAGAAAGATCCTATCGCTACTTTTCTCTTTCACTTCACTTTTTTATCCGGAAATGAGGAGTATCTTAGCGGAAGCCGTTACGTCAGCTTAACTAAGAGGCATGATCCGTGCTAGCAGATTAGTCTCATCCTGGGCGACCTACTCTCCTCAGCTGTTGCTGCCGCTAGCGGTAGTCCCTTATGCCTACTCCACTCTCAAAATCCAATCTATCCGGCTGCAGCCCTACTGTTATGAGTTTCGTATCATCAATATAATCAGTTCATTCTAGAGGCTTGTGAGCAATCTCAGTCAGCGTCTGCAAGCATGCAAACTGACTCAATTTTTTGGCATAGTAGGTAATGCGTAGTCTTTTAGTGAGTCCAGCACATTCGGTATTTGGCTCGCCTACGCCGATCTTCATCAATAAGCTAGGTATTCAATCATTAGCAGTCGTTACGCCGACTAGTAAGGAAGGAAATAGTCAAAACGCTATGCCTCAGCTTTTTTACCCAACCAGACCTAGGACCTGCAATGCCTGTAAAAGAAAGAAGTACAGGCTTGCTTGCCAGTCCACTCATTGTTATCTGATAGCCATTGGAAACCTTATCACTATTATCATATATAAAAAAAGACTATTCGGGGAAATCTTTCCAGCGTACTCTCGTTGGTGCACACTCTGGACTTGTCGATCGTTATTCTATATGATGAGTGATTGATTGAATTGCTAGTCTGTCAGTGAGAGAAGTGAGAAGCAGTGATCGAGAAAGTCCCGCCCAAAGAGCTTAGACAAGAGTGGACCAGGCCATATGGCGGTCCCGCAAAGCCGGTCACCGGGAGCTAAGATCCTTCTCAATTGTTTCACTGCAGATAGCAAGCATCCAAAACTCGGAAATAGTTTCAGAAGTCAGTTCCTCCCCGCTGAAAGAGACCGAAGAAGGTTCAACTAGCGCTTAGAGTTCGGTGCGAGGATCAACTCCGTACCCTTCCTTCAGATAGTTACCGCTTTGCACGAGCTGAGACAGTGTAGATAGATCCGGATAAGAAGGCAAAGATCACATTCCTTATAACATAACATAACTAAGACTGGTAATTGCCTCAATTCGTAGGCCGCCTTTTGCCCCGAATTTAAATTTACCAAGGAATCACGGTTAGTGGAAAACTCCTCCAGAACCTTCGCTATTTTAAGGCGTTTTTTCCGGGGGAATCCGCCGCTTCCCCTTATTTATGCCTTTTGCTGCTCCACAATGCTCTCTCCAAAACGAAAGTGAAAGAAGCCCGCGTACCCACTTAGCTACCGGGATTTCTTCTCACACAGTACCAATTGCAACGAGATTCTCTAAAAGCTTCAATCGCATTACATATAGTGATTAAATCAATGCAACATTTCGCGGATCTAAACCTGTCCTTCAAGCCGGGTCAGCTATAGTTGGTTAGTCGGATGCTGTAACCGAGTCTTCTCGCCTATCGGAAGATAGATCTAGGATAATACGAAACTTTTCAACAAAGCTCGCATGTTGATTAGATTCCTAAATGAGTCATCCATACCCTTTTGACATGACAAAACGACTTGTCTTTTTTACGGTTTAGGATAATAGGTTTCCTGCCCCGAAACTTGGTGTAGCCCACAGGCTTGTGGATAGTAGGCTCTGTTCTATCGAGGCGGATTGGATTGTACTGGGGAAAGATATCCAACGGGCTAGGCTAAAGGGGAAGGGCCGAAGGATGGAGCGGGGCTAGCTGAGAGGGAAAATCGGATCAGATCATTAGAATATCGGGGACAGAAGAAAGAAGCAATAGGGTTCCCCATATGATGTTACCTTGTACGAATGAATGATTTCGGAGTGAAAGGTCTTCGTAGATCTCAAATATCTCCCCTCTCGTTTTCTTTTCACTCGAGCGACTACGTGACTTACATAGAAGAGATTATATGCTAGCACTAGAAGCAAGATTGCTTAATCAACTATCGTAGAAGAGAGTAGCCTATGGGTATAGGATACGAGCGGTTAAGAGTTCTTGGCTTTCTAAGGATAGTAAGTGAGTCGAGCTCTACTTAAGTGATCTTATGCCTATGATCTTGATTTTCTTACTGAGAAAAAACAACGTTTAACGTTGAATTAGGAAGAACCCACATAATGACGAGAAAAGGCTTTTGCAGGTCCTATAGAGCTCAACGATTCTAAATTCTCAAATGAAAGGAAAGCCATTCCTAACTGGCCTAAGTGGAAAGGCACTAGATATAAGCGAAAGGACAGTAAGGAGAGGGCGTATCGAGTGAGCTTGGTCCACAAAGTACCTTGAGACCACTCTTCCCCATAAGCACGTACAAAAGGCATTAAATGCGTAAATGCCATCAGCTCTAGAGGTAAAAACAGGGAAAGAAGACTTGGCTAAATCCCTTTTCACTCCTAAGGACTCAAGATATCTTGATAAAAGCCCAGACTTAGGGATTACCTGTAAGGTTGGTTCCCAAGTGAGACCTTGGTGGAGAGGTATACGAGAGACCTCTGGTACGTACCGCGTGATCAAGGAAGGCCTACCTGGGCACCGCCAAGGCTATGTTATAGACTCAAGAGAAGAGAGACTTAAACACTTTCACTAGCTGGTCATCCTTCCTGTACATTTGAATGCGTACACAAAAGAAGGCGTGGATAGCCACTGCGTGTAAGGGATAGGCAGAAGACCTTTCAGTCGTCAATGGCCCCATGCCCCATAGGATAGGCGACCTGAAGAGAACTAGAACATTGCTTGAGATAAAGCGCCCTATAAAGAAAGACCTCTTGCTCCACATTCCATTCACTGACTTAAGGTAACGTGTAGTATATACTATAGTCTTCCGCCCGATAATGAGAATTTCTTGGACACCAAAAGAAAAGGGAAAAAGCCGGGTTAAGAGTTAAGAGGATGAGAAGGACTTGCATATGCCTCCTTTTCTTCGTACAAAAACCGATTTCATTGCCTTAATGGCACCCCTAAAAGGCGAAGGCGGATCTGTGGGAAAGGAAGCGGGTTTAGAATCAATAAATCCCATCAGCCCCAGGGGCAATAAAATAATAGGTCAATCAGCTTTCAGTAAAGTCAGGGCGGTATAAAGAAATTATCTTCCCACGGAGCGAGAAGAAGCAAGGGGCCCTCCTTTCACTCGACAAACTTCGTACCTTATGCCCTTACACGAGACGCAGATAGGGAGCAGACTGCGATCTTCTTACTGATAAAAGAAGGTTTCACTTCGAATATGGAATAAATTCACCACATAATGATCATCAAAGGTATGATAAGGCAATATAGAGCTATTTAGATTCAACCCTGCCCCTAACAGGAGTGAAAGCACTCGCACGAAGTCACTCATAGACTATGTATGAGGAGCGATTAAGACCGATTGCTTAAATAGTCAGTCTAGCTAGCGCCTCATATATCTAAATTGAGTGACAGCCTTCCTCATAGCTAACTATGAGCGACTACATACCTGCCCATAACTGGTACATAGTCACTCGACTTACAAGGAGAGGACAGCACACTACCTTCCTTTACCCTGTCACTAGAGCGAGGTATGAAGTTAGTCGAAGAAAGTGAGAGGCTGACCAGCAAGAAGGCTAACCGAGGATACTTCTTATTCTAGATCCGCTCTATCATCTCAATCAAGAAAAAGAGCTAGAAGAGATTCAATAATGCCTTTTTCAGGCCATCGCATATCTGATTGATCGGGAGATCTAATGAAAAGTCAATCCCTTCCGCCTCCTCTCCACTTCAAAGGTAAAGATCAGCTCCGGCTATGACCTACGGCAGGCCTTTTAAATGCATCTTGTACGTCTTACTTCATCTGTGATAGGGGACGACCTTGAGCTCCTTGCCTTCTTTCTTAATGTACGAGCAGGAGACTAGAATAAATATGCCCACAATCAGATGCTATAGGAAGTGAACTGCCAATATCTATATCAAGATCTTAATCGGGATCCCCTAATGTCCATATTTGCGAAATCTTTTTCAATAGGAAGAGCACTTATACTTGCCTCTATGGCGGCTTGTCTTTCTATTGGACTGATAGAGCGAGCTCTAATCTCAATTTGAAATGAAGAATGAGAGTCTTTATTCTATTAAAGAGCTAACCATTAACCATCCATTGAGCTGTAAAGTCCATAACATCACTGAATCTTTCCTTGATCTGTGCTGAAGACAGATTCTCTTATCGGCTGAGGAAATAGGTAGCCTGTAAGCCCACCCATTCTTCCTTTCCGACCTTTGCTTAGCTGCTCACGCCAATGCTCATGGGTATGGGGCAATAACTGCTGCTACTCTTAGACTCCCCACTCTAAGAGAGTCCTACTGTCGGCTCATCTTCTATCTAAGACCTCCTTAATGAGAGGATGCCTTCAAGCAGCTCATTTCTCTGGTCTAGTTGCGGTCCGCTCTTTTCTTTCACTTATTGGTACAGCAGCTGAACTCTGATCCGTTAGAGCAGCTTCAGTCCGAGGGTTAGGATCTAGGGCAGGTCCTCAAGGCTTAGCAATGAGTGACTTCGTTCGAGCTGCTCCGCTCCTTTGCTGTCAGTCTATTACCCACCCCTGATCCCATTCCTTCTAGCTCAGGAACTTCTATTTTATGTCTGCTAGCCCTTCTATGCTTTCAATTCTGCTTTTCTAGGCTATTTCGTACGTGTAAGCTTTCGAAGTCGTATATCGAATGAGTGGATATGGCGGGAATGGGCCCTTTCTCCCTTCATGCTAAGACCACTTTGTGTACCGCGTCTTCTATCGCTATCTAAAGTGATTCTCCCGTCTAAGCGGAGTGAGGACTCATCCTTCGGACTCAGCAGGAATAGCCTGAGGCGAGAGAAAGAGAAAAACAAGGCTTCTCGCGGCCCTTTCTTCGAGCCTTGACATTGTGGTACGTTCCCAGGGTCTGGATTATATCTCTTCTTCAGGGTATGTCCTTTGTACCCACGTGTAAATCCCTCCCGTTCAGTGCGGGGTACTGTAAGCTGCTTAAAAGGGAGCGCGGCAATCCGCTTTTGGCGTTTTGCTCGACGCTCGCTTTCATATGCGTAGCTTTCTCTTTCTTATGAACTTAGTTCATGCGAGAGGTGAAGGCTACTTTCAGGGTTGCTTATGGGCTCCGTATGTTAGATAGACTCTCGATTCCTTCAATTGTGAGATTATACATCTCCATTTTGGAGTTCTTCGAAGTTGGTCCCTATAATTTGTCGCAGATAGAGATCCTAGCTAACACGGGAAGGCTTTGTGCAACGTGTTCGGGAGACGGGAAGGGCCGTCTCTTTGTTGTGGGCAACTACATCAATCCGCGGTTGCTGTATCCTGTGCTCCGGTGGTCGGCGTCTGTTTTAGCGTCTTCTCCTATGGATAGGACGTCTAACCAGACAGCCCCGCTGGATAAGCTAAAGGGAGTCGGAGGGACTGTACGCTCTCTGGAGTCGAAGTCAGCCACAGATAGGTGGCGTCTTCTTCTCCTGTTTGAGTTTATGCAGTCTCTCTTCGATCGGAAGTACTCGTTTGTGTCGGCGGAAGTTCATTCTGCCCTCGACACTAACGTCTTTGACGTGGCATTCGTTAAGAAAGAAGAAAGGTTTGCTTTGTCACCGGTCAGCCCCTTGGAGACTCTTCCTCGTGGCCCCTCTTCGCCTTATCACACCATGTATTGGTGTGGTGGGCGGCAGAACTGTGCTATTCCGGACAAAGGTTTCAGCGCTGTGCCATCTCAGGTGACGATATTGTCATCGCGGATGACCGCGTGGCCATGACGTACTCAGCTTTATTAGAGAGGCTGGGTGTGTCTATATCACTCCCGAAGTTTAGAACTTCGAGGGAGGGGAGGGTGCCTGTGAGTTCGCGAAGCGCTTTCGGCTAGACCGGTTGACAATTGATGTGTCTCCCGTGTCTATTCAAAGTTAGCTACAATTCGAAACCGGTGGTATAACATGATGTTATCTCACCTGGTCCCACTGCGCGTTTAACGCAGTGAGATTAGCTGCTTTTGGGCTTAAAAGTGGCATCACGGCCCCTGGGGTCTTCCAAACATGGAAAACAATGTAGGAGGGCTCTGGAGTATGCGATTATACGGTATATTGCCGTGTACGCTGTGGCTAACGATTACTGTAGCTTTCGTGCCTTCCCCTGAGGTCTTAGGGCAGGTGGTGGATAGACTTCGTGAACATTTCGTTCTGAAGGATCATATCCTACCGCCTGACGTTGTCTTCCCATGCCCAGGTATGCGGGACAGCCTTGAGGGGGTCCCGGTACCAAGGTTGGATGAAGTGAGACCTAACGTGCCTGCAGTGGTACTGTGCTTTTGCGCTTGCTCCGGATGCTTGCATAGGAAACTTCATAGACCCTCCAGTATACATACGGGCATGGTACTCTCTTAATGTTGAGTTATCCACGTTTCGGTTTTAGTGTCATCTTTCGTGTCTATGCCTGCGTGGTCCAATCGTCTAGGCGTGACCTTATGGGCACTCCTGGCCGAGTGGAGTCTTCTAGTGGCGAATCCTTGCTAGGAGATTGATCATCTCCGAACAGATCATCGGACTATAAGACTAGCGGCGGAGTAGTACATTAAGC